TAACTCGGGTCAATGCAAAGGAAATGGATGCATTTCCATACTATTAACTAAGTAAAAACACAATTTGGCTCAGGCCACATCACTTATTATACTGGATCTTACGGAGCCTATTCACGCACGACACGAGTAGATTTGAGTTTTTGATCATAGAGAAAAGATTCTAACCAGCCTATCCTCTGTATGGGGCTTACGCGGTGGTTAGAACAAAGACCACATTTGGTTCTGAATTCTAATGTGGCAGATAACATATATCTACATGGCACAATCAATAGTTCAAGTCACACACTCCCATAATCCATTTTATCTTTAGAGAATTCCCTTTAACCCCATAATATTGGATTATTTATTTGACACAAATAGTTGAAGGGAAATATCCAAATACATGTCCTATTCTTTTCAATAATCCATATGTGTAGCAATGAAATACTGTTGTTCCTCTACCAAGTGATATAAAGATTGATTTGAAATATCTATGATCTCTCTTCTCTATAAAGGGCCAGAAATACCCTGTTTACGTATCATTGGGAAGTGCATTAACATAAATACGGCAGTAAGAAGGGGTAATACAAAAGTGTGTAAACTATAAAACCGAGTCAAAGTGGATTGGCCCACACTCGCACTTCCACGTAATAACTCTACTAAAGGAGATCCTATTACAGGAATAGCGTCAGGTACGCCTGTTACAATTTTTACTGCCCAATAACCTATTTGGTCCCAAGGTAAGGAATAACCAGTTACACCAAAAGATGCAGTCAATACAGCCAGAACCACACCTGTAACCCAAGTTAATTCACGGGGTCTTTTAAACCCACCGGTTAGATAAACACGAAATACGTGCAGGATCATCATTAGGACCATCATACTTGCCGACCATCGATGAACCGATCGGATTAACCAACCAAAGTTAGCTTCAGTCATTATGTATTGAACAGAAGAAAAAGCCTCAGTAACAGTCGGACGGTAGTAAAAAGTCATAGCAAATCCTGTAGCTACTTGTACTAAAAAACAAGTAAGCGTAATTCCTCCTAGACAATAAAATATGTTGACATGAGGAGGAACATATTTACTAGTTATATCATCTGCAATCGCCTGAATCTCGAGACGTTCTTCGAACCAATCATACACTTTATTGAGATAGGTAAACCAAGAGGACTCCCCCTCCGAGAACCGTATAGGAGAATTTCATCTCGTACAGCTCAAGCAAAAGCACACAAAGTCTGCTTGCAACGGGTGTGTAATAGAAAGTTGGAAATTTATTACTTTCTTTTTTGATTCAATCTTCTTTGACGAGACGAAAGAATAAAAAAACCCGACAACTCTTCTTTATGGTGATAGTGCCAAAACATCAAGTTGGCTCATTTGTCTTTATGGTGATCGTTAAAGGCCTCTTGAATCTTCTCGTTCCCTATTTCTTTTATTATTATTTTGATTTTTATCTAATTCGGCTTTTTTTTTTGATAGGAATTCTCTTGTTAAGACCCTATGAATTAATTAAAACCTCAGATTCATACTACACCCCCGATGATTATGATTCTCAAAAAAAACTTAAAGTTTAGCCCAAAGCTTCTCTGAGTAAGAACCATTGGATCATCACTTATTTAATGAATCGATAATTAATATCGATAATATAATAATGACTCAAAATCCAAAGCAAAGAAACTTTTGTCCTTGGCTTAAAATAAGCATAAACAGGAGTTTAAAAGAAGAAAAATCTTTTAATTTCGAATTTGTTAGCTTCGTATTCTTTGAAAATGGTTTGGAGACCGGCCACGGGGTCTAACTATTCAATATAAATCATAGTTCCACTATTTCATAATTTATTTTTTATTCATCATTTATTTTTTATATTTCGTGTTTCAAATACTAGAATAAATATCCGACGAGGTAAAAACCTATCTTTATCAAGATGACAGATGGGTTCTCTGTACTAGCACTAGGATCAATTCTAACAAGTCACACACTCATATTCCGGAAATACAGAAACAAAAAAATTTCGCGGTCGAACTACCAAAATAGAATGGGGTAGAAATCTGAGCCCTAAATTAGTCACTTTATATTGAAAAGCCGAGATTCTTGTGGATCTAATTCATTGAAATTCCGTCCAGTAAAACGGAAGAATTATAAATCTCTAAAATAATAGATAAGAATATTGCAAAAAGAGCCATTGCGACACCCATCAAAGGAGTAGTTCCCCAGCCAGGAGCTACTTTACCATATTCCGAATTCAACGGTTTCAACAACCCCCCTAGACCTGTTTGTTTTGGACGTGCTTTTGAGCGCTCCTCAACGGTTTGTGTAGCCATAAATCTTATTGTAGTAATTGAGATCTGTTGACTTTGTATACTATTCTGTTGTAAATAAACAATCTTATCATAGATTCATTGTGATCTTGAAATTCTATAATAATGGAAACAGCAACCCTAGTCGCCATCTCTGTATCGGGTTTACTTGTAAGTTTTACTGGGTACGCCTTATATACCGCTTTTGGGCAACCCGCTCAACAACTACGAGATCCATTCGAGGAACACGGAGACTGATTGAAGTAATGAGCCTCCACAGTTTGGGAGGCTCATTACTTCAATTGAGATAATGAAAAATCATTTCTTAGTTGGAACTTTCGGCGGTTCTCGAAAAAAGATAGCAAAAAAGATTATCCCGAGAGTCGAGACTAAGAGGAATGTATAAACCAATGCTTCCATAGGTTCGATCGTGGTTTACAATTATAACTTTCATACCTGTTTATTTTGAATCATCTCCCGGATAAAGAAAAAACAAGAGTCAAAGAAATGGCAGTGATTCAAATTAGGCTTTCTCTAATACCTCTAATACCTTAGGTAAAAGTAAAAAAGAAGCAAAAGATATCCTAGCAATGTTCTATCAGACGGCTTGTTTTCTTGTAGTTGGATCTCCTAGTTTTTGGAATGCTCCAAATTCGACTTGTGAATCCAAATCTGGGTCAATACCCGCAAAAACATCTCTAAACAGGGTTCTAGCACCATGCCAAATGTGTCCGAAGAAGAAAAGAAGAGCAAACGACGCATGTCCAAAAGTAAACCAACCTCGTGGACTGCTACGAAAAACCCCATCAGATTTCAAAGTAGCACGATCTAATTCAAAAATTTCACCCAATTGAGCGCGTCTCGCATATTTTTTCACAGTAGCGGGATCGCTGTAACTGACTCCGTTAAGTTCGCCGCCATAGAACTCAACAGTTACACCTACTTGTTCAACACTATACTTCGATTCTGCCCTTCTAAAAGGAACGTCGGCTCTAACAATTCCGTCTCCATCTACCAAAACAACGGGAAACGTTTCAAAAAAAGTAGGCATACGACGTACAAAAAGTTCACGTCCTTCTTTATCTCTAAAGATAGGGTGGCCTAACCATCCAACAGCTATTCCATCCCCACTGTCCATCGATCCTGCTCTGAATAATCCCCCTTTTGCCGGATTATTGCCGATGTAATCATAAAAAGCTAATTTTTCAGGAATTTTAGACCAAGCTTCTGTTAAACTTTGATTTTCGGCTAGCCCAGCACTGACTCTTCGATATATTTCTTGCTGGAAGTATCCCTGATCCCATTGATAACGAGTAGGACCAAATAATTCGATTGGGGTAGTTGCAGAACCATACCACATAGTTCCCGCAACAACAAAAGCAGCAAAAAAGACAGCAGCGATACTACTGGAAAGGACAGTTTCAATATTACCCATACGTAATCCTTTGTATAGACGTTGGGGCGGACGGACACTAAGATGGAATAGGCCCGCTAATATGCCCAAAGTGCCTGCTGCAATATGATGAGAGGCTATTCCTCCCGGAACAAAAGGATCAAAACCTTCCACGCCCCATGCTGGGTTTACCGATTGTACTTTTCCAGTTAATCCATAAGGATCGGACACCCATATTCCAGGACCATACAAACCTGTTACATGAAATACGCCAAAACCAAAGCACGCCACCCCTGAAAGAAATAAATGAATTCCAAAGATCTTGGGCAAATCCAAAGAGGGTTTTCCTGTACGTTCATCAGAAAATATTTCTAGATCCCAATATACCCAATGCCAAATAGCTGCCAAGAAGCACAACCCCGAAAACATAATATGTGCCCCGGCCACTCCTTCGTAAGTCCAAATACCCGGATTCGTTACAGTTCCGCCTGTAATACTCCAACCGCCCCATGAATTAGTTATTCCTAAACGCGTCATGAAAGGTATAACAAACATACCTTGTCTCCACATTGGATCAAGAACGGGGTCAGACGGATCAAAAACTGCTAATTCATATAACGCCATTGAACCGGCCCAACCAGCAACCAGAGCCGTATGCATTATATGGACAGCAAGCAACCGACCGGGATCATTCAATACGACGGTATGAACACGATACCAAGGCAAACCCATGGAAATACCCCTTTATGAAAGAAAAATAGACACTATGTAACTTTATTGCATTGGAAAAATGATGCTAGGGGCCTCCCCTTTCAGTGAATTATCGTGAAGTAAGGATTACTATTTGTTCTATTCTATTGGTAATAATGGAACAATTCTGTTTATAGGAACAAAGAGAAGCAGATCTATTCTATACCCGATAAGTATCAATACGCAATGGGTGGTTGAACCATTTTGTATGAGCAAACGGATCCCTACTTGTTCATCATTCGCCGGGTATATTTAGAATAATTTGTCGTTAGTCATTCTGACTTCCTTTATCAAAGAGCTTCTCCAATCTATAGATAAAAAATGATATGCTAAAGACCAATATTATGAGGACAATAAACTAAACCCACTATTACGTTTTCACATCAAAGTAAAATAGATTACTTCATTTTTTTCATTTAATGCCTATTGGTGTTCCAAAAGTACCTTTTCGAAGCCCTGGAGAGGAAGATGCATCTTGGGTTGACATATAGTGCGACTTGTCAGATATATTGGGTCATATGGGATTTCCCCATTCTCTCCCCCGATCGAGCTATCCTCTGATTCGCCCAAGAAAGATTATCAAAAAATGGGAGCGTGAAGTGAAATTAGATCCATTTTAGGGGAATCCAGATTAATATTATCAATTAGAATAATTTATGGTTGACTTGGTTGGACCAATCAAATTATCCAGGCTCCATTTAGAACAACCCCAACTTAGTAATATACCAATGATTGCTGCGTCTATTTCTAATTCTAAATTTTGTATTACCATATTATATTATATAGTTGACTAGGTTATTAATTGATACCTCATTAGAAATTATCCTTTTTCCTATACTAAAAAATGGGAATGATCCCTATTAATCAATTGAGTAAAACAGGATGAATGCGTCGAAAATTTGGCCGAAGACATGAAATCGATTCAACAAAAATTTGTAGCAAAAAGAAATGGTAGTAGGTACATTTGTCCTATATGTGCAAATCACAATCGGACCTATCTTTACCTGGAGTAGAGCATAAACCTAAAAGAATTCAAGAGGCCCATTCAGGAACAAGAAAATGACATCGTGATTGAGGGTGTATCTCGATGAAAGAATACATCAATTGAGAAGTTAATTCAACGAGTTTAATGCATTTTTTTCGATTATATATTAGAGTGAAATTCTAGTGAAAGGTTTACAAACTTTTCTTTCTTACAATAAAAAATAGAAGAAAAAGATCCTTCGTTAGAAAAATTTTGCTTTTAAAAAAAGAGCAGGAGCCAAAATCTATACATTGAGCCTTTTTTTTCACGATTCTTTTGACCCGTATGCATTAAAAGGTGCATGTACGGTTCCTAAGGGATACAATTTTATCCTAATCAACCGACTTTATCGAGAAAGATTACTTTTTTTAGGTCAAGAGGTTGATAATGAGCTCTCGAATCAACTTATTGGTCTTATGGTATATCTCACTATAGAGGATCGTAACAGAGAGCTTTATGTGTTTATAAACTCTCCCGGTGGATGGGTAATACCCGGAATAGCTGTTTATGATACCATGCAATTTGTGCCACCAGATGTACATACAATATGCATGGGATTAGCCGCTTCAATGGGATCCTTTGTCCTGGTCGGGGGAGAAATTACCAAACGTCTAGCATTCCCTCACGCTTGGCGCCAATGAGTTTTTTATTTGAGATAAAAAAAGAAGTCTATGCCTTCGCCATATGAAATAAGAATCTTGAGTAATAATAGCATGGCACTTCGAATTCGATATGATAAAATTCGTTTCTCAAAACATTAAATTATGTATCGAAAGGGCAGTATGAAATACTAAGTATTTCCGATTTGATCTATCGGAATCTCAGTGTCACAAACTTTTTTCACACCGAAAAGCTCTGAATAATATTTATGTTATGAAAAAGTTTTCCGTATTTTATTTGATCGGATCAAAAAGAAACTTTGGGATTGCTGAATTACAGACGTAATAAATATATAAAGCAACGGAACCATCATAGTATTTTGAACTCCTCCAATAAAGAAAGGTGGTAATTGGACCTTTTTTCGATCTGGGTATGAGAAATCCTATTTTATCTTCGATAGGAAATTCCATTCGTGAGCCGTATGCAATATGCAAAAGATGCCTGTACGGTTCTATTTTTTCTTGTTAGTAGTTAGTAGCTTTCTCTTTACCCCATTCTGCGAAACCCTTTTGTATGTTATATCACCAGGGTAATGATCCATCAACCTGCGAGTTCTTTTTATGAGTCCCAAACGGGAGAATTTATCCTGGAAGCGGAAGAACTACTGAACCTGCGCGAAACCATCACAATGGTTTATGTCCAAAGAACAGGTAAATCTTTTTGGGTTGTATCCGAAGACATGGAACGAGATGTTTTTATGTCAGCAACAGAAGCCCAAGCTCACGGAATTGTGGATCTTGTAGCAGTTGGATGAAAATATCAAGGATTTCGCATAAATCCGCGATTTGATTGAGATTTTATTTATTGTCTTACCCGGTTCTTTAATATTCTATTAAATAGAAAGAATTCATAAGCATCCGGTTAGGAGCGATCTAAACCAGCTCAGTCTGTATACAATTCAGCATGCCAACTATTAAACAACTTATTAGAAACACAAGACAGCCAATACGAAATGTCACGAAATCCCCCGCTCTTAGGGGATGTCCTCAGCGCCGAGGAACATGTACTAGGGTGTATGTGCGACTCGTTCAGATCATGGGCTGGAACAAAAGAAAGGAACCAATAACAACCAGTAGCAATCCGTATGAATGATCAGTACCAATAAATAGAATAAAATGACATTTTTCAATTCAATGGCTAAAATCTATTCTATCTCCCTATTGCGTATGAAATTTATGGTTTCCGTTGGTGCAAATCCAATAAGCTGAGAAGCAATTCCCCATTGGTAACAAATGGTTATTTATTAAGCGGGGGAAATCCTATTTATTATTTAAGAAGAAGAAATTTTATACTTCTTTATACTTCTAAGAACGGCCTAACAGGATCAGCTACCTAGCTAACCTTCAGAATTAAATACCGTTACTGTATAGGTAGATCTCATTGTGAAAGACCTATTACTGGATAATTCATGGGTAGAGCCACACAACGGTGTGAACTGTACAAGTTACCAAAAAAATAAGATTCATTAAATGAAGGAAAAGGCTCCGGTGTATAGAGAGGACCTCACCGTTTAAGAAGTAACCATAGAAACGATGGAACCACTCTATTCTTTTTATATTTACTTTATATATATCTATTTGACTATGTTATGGATACTAGATATCAAAAAGTTTCTTATTTTTAGACAGTTCACTTCGAAATAAGAAAAAATTGTGGTTGGGAAGGTTATAGTAGCAAAAGTCATTGGAATTTTGATTTTATATACCCGAAGAATCCGTTTTGTTATAAATAAATCAGTAAGGGGAAAAAGAATAACTGATAGACAGCAACTCAATTAGTTATTCATCAAAGTTTCATTTATTCAATGACTAGAATTAGACGAGGATATATAGCTCGAAGACGTAGAAACAAAATTCGTTTATTTGCATCAAGTTTTCGGGGGGCTCATTCAAGACTTACTCGAACTATTACTCAACAGAAAATACGAGCTTTAATTTCGGCTCATCGCGATCGAGATAAGAAAAAGAGAGATTTTCGTCGTTTATGGATTACTCGGATAAATGCAGTAATTCGCAATAAAGGAGTATCCTGTAGTTATAGTAGACTAATAAATGATCTGTACAAAAGCCAATTACTTCTAAATCGTAAAATACTTGCACAAATAGCTATATTAAATAGGAATTGTCTTTATATGATTTCCAATGAAATATTGGATCCATTGGAGTAATTTGACTGGAATTCCCCGGAGAATCAACTCCGGGAAGGTAGAGTATAAAATAGGATAAGATTAAGATAAAGTTGTCAAAATGAACAAAAGAATTCAATAAAAACTGATTTATTCTTCCCCGCTGCTTTTTTTTATTATGACACACGAATCCAATTAGGATTCTCCTATTTTTCGAACACAACACCAACCAAGTTTTAGTTCGAATTGGAATTTTGCTTCGATTGAAAAGTAAGCTAAACCTATTTATTTCTAGTTCTAAGACCTATTGTTGGAGCAGTCGACTCAGTTCTTTCAAACTGTTTCTCGTTATTAAGAAAAGGTAACAAAGATAAAATACGAGCTTGTTTTATAGCAATAGTAATTAATCGTTGTTGTTTCAAAGTCAATTTATTTACGCGTCTTGACAATATTTTTCCTTGTTCACTAATAAATCGACTAATTAAACTCATGTTTCTATAATCAATTCGATCCCCCGATTGTATCGGGGGCAAACGCCTACGAAAAGATCGCTTCGATTTAAGAAAGGGTCGCTTGGATTTATCCATGGTTTGTTTATTCCTTTTCCCGAAATCCTATTTCGGTCGGATTTAAAATAAATTAGAATTAAAAAATAGGATTTGGTTTGTTTATATATGGGTTTATTTAGATTAGAATCTATATTTATATATTATAATATATTATAATATGTCATTTTGACTGTTCCATTTATTTTTTTATCTCCCCATGAGTCGTATGTTTGGAACAACAGGGGCAGAATTTTCTCAATTCCAATCGACTAGGTGTATTGTGTCGATTCTTTTGTGTAATATATCTGGAAATACCCCTTGAGTCTTTATTAACACTGTTTCGAACACAACTGATACATTCCAAAATAATCGTTACCCGTACATCTTTACTCTTGGCCATGAAACTCCTTTGGATTTTTGATTCACTCAACTCTTCTATATTTTTTAGCTAAAAAAAAAAAAAAAGAAAAAATTAGAACGAAACCAAATTATAAAAGATTTCGTTGAAATCAATAGATAGTAATTAATAAGTAATACAATTAACTATAGTTCTAATCTAATTGTATTAGATTTTGTTAAGGATCTTGTATGATACTCTTGCCCTAGACTGGCATTTCCTTTTCTTTTTTCACTCTAGTAATTTGATTCAATTACCCTTTTTTAGTTGTGATTGAATCGACTTTTATTCTTTCTCTTTCATCCCTTCTTGGAATTCTAAAAAGGGAAAAAAGAGAAAAAAGGGGGTGAGATGTAGTTTCGGATATAGAATTGTATCTCTAATCTTATTCAAATCCTCCCACGTCAATAACTAGAATGAAAAAAAAGGAAATGTCAGCGCATCTGGGAATAAACGATTGATCTCTATCAATAGACCTGCTAAAGATACGAACCATATAGTACTTAGTACCGGTGCCACAGATAAATATGTTTTTAGATCTCGCATTGAAAATCCTCCTTCTTTATTGTATTGTAATACATAAGGCTAATACATATATGATCAGATACATAGATAGTTGTAGTTAAGGATTAAGGACCACTTGTATTTGTACGCGGAATCCCTAAATGGATAACAATTCCGTAGAAAATATTTCTGCCCTTTCTTAAAAAAAAGAAAAGCCCCCTTCTTGAGCATTTCAAAAAAAATGAATTTTCCTTTTTATTATATGTGGTATATGCTAGGAGACCAAAAAGAAGAAAGGGCAAGATAAATAAATATATCAA